TTAATAATTCATAAAATAGATTATCACAATTGAAACAATTCAATTAGATTCGAAATCTAGAAATCGCTTGTTTGTAGTTGTAGAAGATAAAATATTTTTTTTGTTGGAATCCTTTTTACGTTTCGTTTAAAGAATTGGTCAGTAATAAATAAGAATATATAGATAGATAGTATTTAACGAACAAAGACTCAAAGAATTCAATATTAAAGATTCTTACTAAAAAGTATCATCTTTTTACTTTATAATATGTAAATAATAAAGAAAAAATATCTAATTTGAGTGATGAGTGATCATGTGATGATTTTCTTGTCATTCGAAATATTAATACTATTTGAATGAATATCCGGCGGAATTTAATGAATTAAAAAGTTTATTAAAAATAAAGGGTGTATTATAAAGTCACTATTCGTTACTAAAAAAATAAGTTCGATACAATAAAAAAAGGTAAAAACTTTCAGTTTATTTTTTGGTTATTATCATATAGGTAAAAAATAGAAACTTAGGTAAGTGTTTTATAAGAATATGTATAAAAAGAACATATTTCCTTTCTCCCCTATTATGCTTATATGCTTACTATAACTAGTTATTTTGGTTTTCTATTAACGGCTTTAACTATAACCTCAGCTTTATTTGTTGGTATGAGTAAAATACAACTTATTTGATTTAAAATTAAAAATTTATTAACCTAAAAAAAAATAAAAAGAAAGCGTTCTGTGGGATTCCAGATATTTACTTCCCCTGTGCCACCCCTTATTCATTTTCATTGATATTCGTGGTCAATTCGAATTAATATTTAGAGATATATATTATTACTCTTCGGTTTCCCCTTATCAAACAAATTAAAATGATTGAAGTTTTTCTATTTGGAATTGTATTAGGTCTAATTTCTATAACTTTGGCTGGATTATGCATAACTGCGTATTTACAATACAGACGTAGCGGTCGGTTGGACCTTTGATTAATTAAAATACGATATGGTCTCCCCCTTTCTTGAACTTTAATACGCAGGAGTGAAAAGTCAGATTGTTGTTTGTTTCAGTTAGTGAAGTTATTTAGTATAGTTCGACCTAATAAGAATGGAATCACGCTCTGTAGGATTTGAACCTACGGCATTGGGTTTTGGAGACCCATGTTCTGCCGAACTGAACTAAGAGCGCTTTCTTAGTACGGGTTATAAATAAAAATATTTTTTTTGTAACTCTAATACATCATATACTATGATATATGGTATTAGACGATGCTAAATTCTTATTAGTATTTCTAAATTTAATGGATACCGCCTTGCTGCTCATAGAAAAAGTGATAGGCAGGGATGACAGGATTTGAACCTGTGACATTTTGTACCCAAAACAAATGCGCTACCAAACTGCGCTACATCCCTTTCAATTGAGCTGCAGTATCGTTGTAGAGAATCCCCTTGTTTCCATATCGGTATTTCATATGCATCATTTTTTTCTGTTTTTTAGTCTATATATAACATATACATATAATAATAACATAAAAAAATTATATACATATGAAATGTAAAAAAAACGAATAAATTTCCAGAATGTTCAGGAAGGAATATTTTTTTATGTTTTAAGAGAAAAAAAGTTTATCTACCGAATGGTTATCCATTTTAATTAGGAATTCCGACTATACCTAGAAGCGGTTCTTAACTACATATACAATGTATTTCAATAAAAATAAAATAAGGAGGATTTTCAATGCGAGATCTAAAAACTTATCTCTCCGCGGCACCGGTACTAAGTACTCTATGGTTTGGATCTTTGGCGGGTCTATTGATAGAGATCAATCGTTTTTTCCCAGATGCGTTGATATTCCCCTTTTTTCATTCTAGTTATTGACAAGGGGTGACGAAGATTAGAGATATTATTTATCTTCCCTTTTATTTTTATAATTGAATTTAAAGTTCGTAATTTATATTTTTTTGTTACTCTTTCTTCATTTCGGATTGAAACTAGAAGAGTTGAGTGAATCAAAAATCAAAAGGGGGCCAAAGGTGGTAAAGATTCCCCGGTAACGGTTATTTTAGAGCGTATTAGCTGTGTTCGAAAGAGTATTAATAAGGAATTCGCGGGTATTTCCAGATATATTACTCAAAAGAATCGCGCCCAAATTACTAAACCTGTTGTTTCAAACATACGATACAGTTCATGGGGAGGTAAAGAAATAGATTACATTAGTTTCTATATGTAAATCTGTCAAATACCAGCAAAAAATAATATTATTATCATCATTATATAATATATAATGTTCTATTTATATATATCTATATATAATATAACAAACAATATAGAAACAAATCCAATTTCGTAATTTGAATTAATTTGAATCTATCGGAAATAGGATTTCGGAATAATAAATCAAAAAATTATGGCTAAACCTAAACGGCGCTTTCTGAAATCCAAGCGGCCTTTTCATAGTCGATTGCCCCCGATTGGATCGGGGGATCGAATTGATTATAGAAACATGAGTGTAATTAGTCGATTTATTAGTGAACAGGGAAAAATATTATCTAGACGAGTAAATAGATTGAACTTGAAACAACAACGATTAATTACTAGTGCTATAAAACAGGCTCGTATTTTATCTTTATTACCCTTTATTAATAATGAAAAACAATTTGAAAGAACCAAGCCCGCTCCTAGAACCTTAGGCTTTGGAACCAAAAAAAAATAAGCTTATTCTTCAATTGAATCAAAAATACAATCTGAACTCAAACGCAGAATAATGTTTTTTTTATTGAGCATGTTCTGAATATTTTAGATTATCATATTTTAATTCTCTTATCATCCGACTCCACTTTCCCGGAGTTTATTCTCCGGGGAACGCCGTTTAAATCATTCCGATGTATTTATCCTTATTTCATGATCTCATTGAAAATTATATAAAGACAATTCCTATTTGATATAGCTATTTGTGCCATTATTTTACGATTCAGAAACAACTGCTTCTTCTGCAGATCATGTATTAATTTACTATAACTCTGCGATACCCTAACCCTATTCCCGCGAATTACTGCGTTTAGCCGAAGGATCCACAAACGACGAAAGTTCCTCTTTTGTTTATCTTTATCTCGATGAGCCGAAAGCAAAGCTCTTATTTTCTGTTGAGTAATAGTTCGAGTAAGTCTTGAATGAGTTCCTCGAAAGCTTGCTGCAAATAAACGAATTTTTTTTCTACGCCTCCGAGCTATATATCCTCGTATAATTCTGGTCATTGACTAAATGGAACTTTGATTAATAACTAATGAATTTATTTTATTTTAGTTATTATTTTCCTTGTCTATTAATAACAAAACGATTGTTCCAATGTATAAAATAAAAATTCCAACAGCTTTTGCTGCTATAACCCTTCCCTCCCGACCACCCTATTTGTTTATTTTTTCTAGTCATTTTACCCCAAACTAATAATTTGGATTAGTATTAGATGTCAGAAATGGATATAATACATATAAATGTATAAACTAAAGGAAAATGGTAGGTTCCATCGTTTCTATGGTTATTTATTAAATAAAACAATAAAACGGTGAGGTCCTCTCTATACACCGGAGCCCCCTTCATTTAACTAACAAGGTTAGGGGCCACTTGTACAGTTCACATCGCTCTACCTATGAATTATCTAGTACTAGATCTTTCACAATAAGATCAATTTGGATAGTAACGGTATTTAATTAGGAAAGTTGGCTGGGGGTAGTTGATTCTGTTAGTCCGTTCTTTCAAGAATGCGAGCATAGGGTTAAGGATTTCTCCGCTTAATGAAATAAGCATTTGCTACCACTGGAGACTTTTTTCTTATCGTAAATTGTGTAAATTGAAGTGAGTCGATTTACACCAATATAAAACCATAAGTTTCATACACAAACAATAAGGATATGATAGATTATCCCTTTTTTTATTTAGATAATGAATAGAGTTATTCGATTCTATCCTATTCCTAGGTAGTTGATACTGTATTTTTGATTTTGTCCTTATGATATATAGGATTTGAACGAGTCGCACATACACCCTAGTACATGTTCCTCGGCGCTGAGGACATCCCCGAAGAGCAGGGGATTTTGTGACATTTCTGATTGGCTGTCTTGTATTTCTAATAAGTTGTTTAATAGTTGGCATGATGAATCATATCCATAATGAGCCGGTTTAGATCAATCCTAACCAGATAATTATGAATGACTTTTAGTTAATAGAATTTTTAATTCAGTAAAAAGCGAAAACGCCAAATCCGGATATTTGCGTAAAATACAGGACAGTTTCATTCATCCGCCATCCGCTACAAGATCAACAATTCCATGAGCTTGGGCTTCTGTTGCTGACATAAACACATCCCTTTCCATGTCTTCTGATACAACCCATAGGGGTTTGCCCGTTCTTTGTACATAAATCTCTGTCAGGGTTTCGCGCAATTTCAGAAGTTCTTCCGCTTCTAAGACAAATTCTACTGTTTGGGCCTCAAAATAAGAACTAGCAGGTTGATGAATCATTACCCTGATGATGTGATATAATAAAAAGTTATTCTATTTCTGAAGAAAAAAGAGCAAATACAACAACCGTACAGGCATCTTTTGCACGTTGCATACGGCTCTACAATGTAATTTACTTTCACTTTCCATCGAAGAAAGATAAAAACTATCATACCTATATCTGTAAATTTTCCAATTTGCCATCTTTACTTTATTTTTCCGAGCTAAAAAAACATAATATGATGGCCCCGTTGCTTTATATATTTATTTCGTCTGTAAGCCGGCAATCCCAAAGTTTCTTGTTGATTCAATCAAATAAAAAAATATAAGTCGTACTCTTTCATAACATAAAGGTTGTTCATAGCCTCCCCGTGTGAAAACAAAAAAGTTTAAAAGTTTGTGCCGCTGCAACAAACTCCCGATATATAAAAACGAAAATATTTTTTAATCTCATACTACTATATCGATACATAATATAATGTTTTGGTTTTTAAAAAATAATAAAAAAAATTCATATCGAATTCGAAGTGCCATGCTGTTATTACTTAATATTCCGATTTCATATGGCGAAGGCATAGTTTACTTTTGTCTCTCAAATCAAAAAACTCATTGGCGCCAAGCGTGAGGGAATGCTAGACGTTTGGTAATAGCTCCTCCAACGAGGAGAAAAGATCCCATTGAAGCGGCTAATCCCATGCATATTGTATGTACAGTTGGTCGCACAAATTGCATAGTATCATAAATAGCAACTCCAGGTATTACCCACCCGCCGGGAGAGTTTATAAAAAAAAATAAATCTTTGGTATCATTTTCTATACTGAGATATACCAAAAGACTAATAAGTTGATTCGAGATCTCACTATCAACCCCCTGGCCTAAAAAAAGGAGTCTTTCTCGATAAAGTCGGTTAATTAGGATTAAATTGTCCCCCCTAGAAACCATACATGCACCTTTTGATGTATACGGTTCAACAAAATTGGGGAAAAATCAATGTGTAGTGTATATTTCCGCCGATTTATTTTTTAATAGCGAGTTCTTTCGAACAAAGGAACTTTTTTATTGCATATTTCACATATTTCAAAAAGGCTGAGTTTTTTCCTTTTCCCCAGAATTCGAATAAAAAAAAAGAGGGCGTAAAACTTATCGAACGAACTTTTTATTGATGTATTGTTTTCACCGATATTCAATCCAAATCATGATGCTATTTTCTTGTTCCTGAATGGGACTCTTTAATATTTTTAGGTTTATGTTCTACTCCGGGTAAAGATCCGCCCGATTTTGATTTGCATATGCATATATAGGGCAAATACGCCTAATACCATTACCGTTTTTTTTGCTTTGTTACACATACACAACCCCGCCTTTTTTCAATTCATTTCATTTGATTAAGATATCTCCTATGGAAACCAGTTAAGTTAAAATCATCATTCATACATATATTTCCGATTCGGGTTTTCTAAACGGAGTCTGGATACTTCATTTTATTGGTTCATCCAAGTCAACCATAAACTATTTGAAGTGTAATTGATAATATTAATCCGAACCCCCCATACAAATACAAAAAAGGATCTAATTAATTGTACTTCACGCTTCAATTTTTTGACGATTCAATCAATCATTTTATATTTTAGGGTGAAACATAGGATATCTCGGAAAGATAACGGGTAAATCCCATATGACCCAAGATATCTGACAAGCCGCACTATATGTCAATCCAAGTTGAATAGGCCTCCCCGGGAAGTCGAAAGGGTACTCTTGGAACACCAATAGGCATGAAAAATAAGGACTTTGAGGACTCTATTTCACTTTGATGTGGAAACGTAACAACGGGTTTATTATCTTCATAATACTAACCCTTTATCATAATCATAAAAAAATGTAGATTAGAAAAGTTTAATCTAAAGAAAACAAAATCAATCCTAATTAAAGTAAAATTCGTACGAATAGGCGGGTCCCTTGAAAGCTGATAGGGACACAGTAGTTGCTCATATAAAGTAAAGTGGTCTTAACCCCCCATTGCGTATTAGTACTTATCGGGTATAAAATAAATCTGTTTATCTTTGTTCCTACAAGCGGAATTTTTTGGTTAATTAGTAACAGAATACCAATAGAATAGAAAAAGAGGAATCCATGTTTCGCAACAATCTACTGAAAGGGACGAAAGGGAGGAGGTCCGTAGTTTTTTCCAATGCAATAAAATTTAAATTTTTCTTTGCTAAAGTGAGGGGTATTTCCATGGGTTTACCTTGGTATCGTGTTCATACCGTTGTATTGAATGATCCTGGTCGGCTAATTGCTGTCCATATAATGCATACAGCTCTGGTTTCTGGTTGGGCCGGGTCGATGGCTTTATATGAATTAGCAATTTTTGATCCCTCTGACACAGTTATTGATCCAATGTGGAGACAAGGTATGTTCGTTATACCCTTTATGACTCGTTTAGGAATAACCAATTCGTGGAGTGGTTGGAGTATCACAGGGGGGGCTATAACGAATCCGGGTATTTGGAGTTATGAAGGCGTGTCAGGGGCACATATTGCATTTTCTGGTTTGTGCTTCTTGGCCGCTATTTGGCATTGGGTTTATTGGGATCTAGAAATATTTTTTGATGACCGTATAGGAAAACCCGTTTTGGATTTGCCCAAAATATTTGGAATTCATTTATTTCTCTCAGGAGTAGCTTGCTTTAGTTTTGGTGTATTTCATGTAACTGGCTTGTATGGTCCTGGAATATGGGTTTCTGACCCTTATGGGCTAACTGGAAAAATACAACCGGTAACTCCGGCGTGGGGTGTGGAAGGTTTTGATCCTTTTGTTCCAGGAGGAATAGCCTCTCATCATATTGCAGCAGGGACATTGGGAATATTAGCGGGCCTATTCCATCTTTGTGTCCGCCCGCCTCAACGTCTATACAAAGGATTACGTATGGGCAATATTGAAACCGTTCTTTCCAGTAGTATTGCTGCTGTGTTTTTTTCCGCTTTTGTAGTTGCTGGAACCATGTGGTATGGTTCAGCAACTACGCCAATCGAATTATTTGGACCCACCCGTTATCAATGGGATCAGGGATACTTCCAGCAAGAAATATATCGAATAGTTGGCACTGGGCTCTCCGAAAATAAAAGTTTATCGGAAGCTTGGTCTAAAATTCCCGAAAAATTAGCCTTTTATGATTACATCGGCAATAATCCGGCAAAGGGGGGCTTATTTAGAGCGGGTTCAATGGACAACGGGGATGGAATAGCTGTTGGGTGGTTAGGACACCCCATCTTTAGAGATAAAGAAAGGCGCGAACTTTTTGTACGTCGTATGCCTACTTTTTTTGAAACATTTCCAGTTGTTTTGATAGACAGAGACGGAATTGTTAGAGCGGATGTTCCTTTTAGAAGGGCAGAATCGAAGTATAGTGTCGAACAAGTAGGTGTAACTGTTGAGTTTTATGGTGGCGAACTCGACGGAGTCAGTTATAGCGACCCTATTACTGTTAAAAAATATGCTCGACGCGCTCAATTGGGTGAAATTTTTGAATTTGATCGTGCTACGTTGAAATCTGATGGGGTTTTTCGTAGCAGTCCAAGGGGTTGGTTTACTTTTGGGCATGTTTCCTTTGCTTTGCTCTTTTTCTTCGGACATATTTGGCATGGTGCTAGAACCCTGTTCCGAGATGTTTTTTCTGGTATTGACCCAGATTTGGATGCTCAAGTAGAATTTGGAACATTCCAAAAACTTGGAGATCCAACTACAAGAAGACAGGTAGTCTGATACAACAATTTTTCGCTTTTATTTACTTACTATTATTTTGGGCAGTTGACATAGGCAGGGTATCTATCATAGAAATATTGATTTGAACCATTGTCCGCTCTTTGACTTCTGCTCTTTATTTCACCGTGAAATAATCCCAACTAAACATTTAGGTACGGAAGCTAGAATTGTAAACCACGATTGAATCTATGGAAGCATTGGTTTATACATTCCTTTTAGTCTCGACTCTAGGAATTATTTTTTTCGCTATCTTTTTTCGAGAACCGCCTAAAGTTCCAACAAAACAAAAAAGATGAAATTTTTTTTAATTAATTATCTCAATTGAAGTAATGAGCCCCCTTGCAAGGGGGCTCATTACTTCAACTAGTCCCCGTGTTCGTCGAATGGATCTCGTAGTTGTTGAGAGGGCTGCCCAAAAGCGATATATAAGGCGTACCCAGTAAAACTTACAAGTAAACCAGATATAGAGATGGCAACTAGGGTTGCTGTTTCCATTGTTATATAATTTTAAGATCGCAATAGATCTATGATAAGATTATTTATTTTTACATTTACAACGTAATGGTATACAAAGTCAACAGAGCTTAATCAATACACTAGGATTTATGGCTACACAAACCATTGAGGTTAATTCTAAATCTGTTTCAAAACGAACTAACACAGGATCGTTATTAAAACCATTAAATTCGGAATATGGTAAAGTGGCTCCCGGGTGGGGAACTACCCCTTTGATGGGTGTTGCAATGGCTCTATTTGCAATATTTCTATCTATTATTTTGGAAATTTATAATTCTTCGGTTTTACTATATGGAATTTCAATGAATTAGATCCATAAGATCTACGAAATATTAGTTTTGCTATAACCATTTAGGTCTTGAATTTCTAGTCCATTATATTTTGGTAGTTTGACCGTGGAATTTTTTTTTATGGACTGTATTTCCGGAATATGAGTGTGTGACTTGTTATAATGGCTTCTAGTGATAATACAGAGAACGAGTCTGTCATCTTTCTTGATAAAGATGGGTGGTTCTACCTCGTCGGATATTGATTTCTAGTATCTGGAACACGGAATATATGAAATAAATCAAGAAATATTGGAACTATGATTCATACTTAATATTCATACCTTATGTCCGGACTCCAACAAATTTTCAAAAATAAATAATAAAATTTTGGACGGTTTTTATTCTTTCAAGCTTCTATTTATGCTTAAGATCGATTCAGTGAATAAGTGATTATCTTGTGGTTTTTACTCATGGAATCTTTGTTTGGTCTTATCTTGGCTTGGAGATTTTGTTGAATCATGGCGGTTCTAGTATGAATCTGAGGTTTTAGTCGATTCATAAAGTCCTAACAAGATAAATTCCTATCAAAATCAATAATAAAGAAAATAATAGTAAAACCGTTCTATGTATGCAAACAAAAAGACTAAATCAAAGAAATAGGTAAAGAGAAAATTCAAGAAGCCTGTAACGATCAACATATGAATGAGCCAACTTGATATTGTGGCATTATCATCACAAAAAAAGAGCTTTCGTATTTTTTTTTTGATCTTTAGAGAGAAAAGAAAAAATAGGAGGATTCATAAGTTTTAACTAGTTTATTACATATACGTTGCAATCAGGATTTTAGTATTGAGGTGTTTCTGCTTGAGCTGTACGAGATAAAAGTCTCATATACAGTTCTAAGAGAGGGAGTTTATTTGGTTTACCTATCTCAATAAAATTTATGATTGGTTTGAAGAACGTCTCGAGATTCAGGCGATTGCAGATGATATAACTAGTAAATATGTGCCTCCCCATGTCAATATATTTTATTGTCTAGGAGGAATTACGCTTACTTGTTTTTTAGTACAAGTAGCTACAGGATTTGCTATGACCTTTTACTATCGTCCGACCGTTGCTGAGGCTTTTGCCTCGGTTCAATACATAATGACGGAAACTAAGTTTGGTTGGTTAATCCGATCGGTTCATCGATGGTCAGCAAGTATGATGGTCCTAATGATGATTCTGCACGTATTTCGTGTATATCTCACAGGTGGGTTTAAAAAACCTCGCGAATTGACTTGGGTTACGGGTGTGGTTCTGGCTGTATTGACCACATCTTTTGGTGTAACTGGTTATTCTTTACCTCGGGATCAAATTGGTTATTGGGCGGTAAAAATTGTAACAGGTGTGCCTGAGGGTATTCCTGTAATAGGATTGCCTTTGGTAGAGTTATTACGTGGAAGTCCTAGTGTGGGACAATTCACCTTAACTCGGTTTTATAGTTTACACACTTTTGTATTGCCTCTTCTTACTGCTGTATTTATGTTAATGCACTTTTCAATGATACGTAAACAAGGTATTTCAGGTCCTTTATAGAAAAGATAGATTATAACTATTTGGACTAAATAGTTTATCACTTGGTAGAGGAACAATAGGTTTTCATTGCTATAAGTATGGATTATTGAAAAGAATAAGACATGTTTTTGGCTATTTCTCTTTAACTCTGGACTGCAGTTTAATTGTAGTTTATTTGATACGAATAGTTGAAGTGAACTCTCCGAAGAGAAAAAACGGATTATGGCAGTGTGTGACTTGAACTACTGATTTGGCCGTGCAGACATATGCTCTTATCTATCTGCCACATTTTAATTCATAACCAAACGTGTTCTTGTTTCAACCACCGGCGTAATCTCACGTAAGCCGGTTTGATTGAAGATAATCTTTTCTATGATCCACAGTAGAACTAAGTCGGGTTGTGCATAGGCTTCGTAAGATCCAGTCTACTAAGTAATGGTGTAGCATAATTAATATTTTTTTCTATTTCACTAACTAATAGTATGGAAATGCATTCATTTCTTTTGCATTGATTAGATTGAGAACATTATCGGAGTGAAACAAAGGATCTAAAGAAGAACAGAGGCTACACTTTGTTAGTAACAAGTAAACCCTTTACTTTGCATGTAAAAAGTCTCCAACTATCTTAGGTATAAACAAAATATAGAGGTTTGAGATGACCCAGAAAGCATTTTATCATGATCAACTTTCTTTGTAAGCCTATTGGGGTGTTGAGTAGTTACTTGTAAGATCAGAGCGACGAATGACTAGATTATTGTAACTGTGGATAAAGGGGTGGAATTCGGTAAAAGTTTTCTTACTTTATTACATATAAGTATTCATATCTGTGTAGACGTGTATAACAATATAATATCAATTTTTATAACATTTTTTTTGATCCCTTTGATTCTTTTGCTCGAGCCGGATGATCAAAAATTATCATATCCGGTTCCTTCGGGGGGTAGATCTATCATCACCTATCTCAATAACAAAAAAACCTGATTTAAATGATCCTGTATTAAGAGCTAAATTGGCCAAGGGGATGGGCCATAATTATTACGGAGAACCCGCATGGCCAAATGATCTTTTATATATTTTTCCGGTAGTAATTTTAGGAACTATTGCGTGTAACGTGGGCTTAGCGGTTCTAGAACCATCAATGATTGGTGAACCCGCGGATCCTTTTGCAACTCCTTTGGAAATATTACCAGAATGGTATTTCTTTCCTGTATTTCAAATACTTCGTACAGTACCCAATAAATTATTGGGTGTTCTTTTAATGATTTCAGTACCCGTGGGATTATTAATAGTACCCTTTTTGGAAAATATTAATAAATTCCAAAATCCATTTCGTCGTCCAATAGCGACACCCATATTTTTGATTGGTACCACAACAGCCCTTTGGTTGGGCATTGGGGCAACACTCCCTATTTATAAATCCTTAACGTTAGGTCTTTTTGAAATTAATTAAATTGTAAAAAAAAAAGATTATATATTATTATATAATGTGTGTATCTAGGGAATAACTGTTTCAAACTGAAGTTTTTCCCTAGATACATTTGTTCAATTAGATTCAGTATCTATTTCAAATATATGGATTATACTAAATACTAAAGGTTCAAAACACCCTTTGTAGTTTTATAATTTAAAAGATAAAAATAGATTTAAAATATATTTTTTGGAAAACCAAGTTCGGAATGCTTTTCTAGAATATCCCATATAGGTTTTACATCTGCTAGTCGAAAATGCTCTATTTTCATAAGATCTTCTTGACTTTTATTCAAAAAATCCAACAATGTATGTATATTTGCACTTTTAAGGTAATTATAGATCCTGGGGGGCAATTCTAATTGGTCAATATAAATATATTTCAATGTTATTTTTTCTTTATTTATCTTTAGTTTAGTGAATTTATCGTTAAGGGTAAAAAGAGGTAAAGTCATTTTGTATTTATTGTCTTCTAAATATAAGTTTTGTTCTTCCACATGTAGAAAAGGTATAAATAAATCAACTAAGTTTCGGGAAGCTTCATGAAGTGCTTCTTTCGGAGTTAAACTGCCATTTGTCCAGATTTCGATAAAAAGTATCTCTTGTTTTTCATTCCCATAGGAATGAATGCTATGATTCACATTTTGAACAGGCATGAATACCGCATCTATAGGATAATTTCCGTCTTGAAAATTATTTAACGTTTTTATACGGTATCTACGATTCCGCTCGATTTGTAATCCAATACAAAAATCAATGGGTTCTGTCAAACTAGCTATATACTGTGTATTATCAATGATTTTCACAAAAGGCGGTGAAATGATATCTTGGGCAGTTACATACCTCGGGCCCCTGGCATAAATAGATGCGTCCCAAGTTCCATACAAATTACTTCTCAATACAATCTCTTTTAAATTCATTAAAATTTCATGTACTGACTCTTGAATACCTACTACGGTAGAATATTCGTGTGGTATTTTATCAGATTTTGCACGTGTGATACACGTTCCGTCTATTTCTCCAAGCAAAGCTCTTCGCATCGTAATGCCTATTGTATCGGCTTGCCCTTTCATAAGTGGAGACAGAACAAAACGGCCATAATAAAAACGCTTATTGTCTACTTTTGATTCAACACATTTCCACTGTAATGTCCGAGCGGATACTGTTACTTTCTCTAGAACCATAGTAATATTGGTTGCTCCGATCATTGAATCGTTTATTTCTCTTGAATTATTTTCAATGTTTATTTTTACACACGTCTTTTTTTAGGAGGCCGACAGCCATTGTGTGGCATGGGGGTTACATCGCGTACAAAACTTAATAGCATACCACTTCTACGAATAGCTCGTAATGCTGCATCTCTGCCGAGACCGGGGCCCTTTATCATGACTTCTGCGCCTTTCATACCTCGTTCCACTACAGTATTAATGACGTTTTCTGCTGCGGTTTGCGCAGCAAATGGTGTCCCTCTTGTTGGACCCTTGAATCCACAAGTACCGGCGGAGGACCACGAAATTACCAGACCTCGTCCATCTGTAACAGTTATAATGGTATTGTTGAAACTTGCTTGAACGTGAATAACTCCCTTTTGTATTCTAGGTGCATTCTTAGATAAACCAATACGTCCATTCCTACGTGAACCGATTCTTGATATAGGTTTTACCATATTGTATCATTTCATAAAAATGAGTTGGCAAGAGATATATGGATATATCCATTTCATGTTAAAATGAAGGGTGTTTTTTTTTGTTATTATTATATTTTTTTATTCTATTATTTATTATAATTTGGATATCAGGTCTTTTCAATATTTTTTTTAGAAAGGTTATCCCTGTCTTTGTTTATGTTTCGGGTTGAAACAAATTACTAGAATTCGTCGTCGCTTTCGGATCAATCGACATTTTTCACAAATTTTACGAACCGAGGCTCTTATTTTCATATTTAGAATTCCTTACTTACTTTGATTTTGAATCTGTTTTTTTGGTTGGACTAAATTTATTTATATCTAATATATATTTTCAATTTATAACCTCAAATTGTGTTTTCACGAAAGGTAAAAATTGAAAAAAGGATCTAAGGATCTTTCCTGTGGGAAGTAATTCAATAATTAAACCTTCATGAGTCCATTTTTTTTCTTTCATTTCCAAGTAAAACTCATTGAATTATTAAGTATAAAGTAGTAGTTATATTAGACAACTAACAACTCGTTTTCGTTTTTTTCACAAAAAGTTTTTTATCCAATTCGGATATCAGAAATAATTACCATATATAATACATAATTTCTCCGCCGATTTCTTCGAATCGAGCTTCTCGGTCTGTCATTATACCTCTCGAGGTAGAAAGAATTACAATACCCATACCACTTAAAATTCTAGGAATTCGTTGATAGTTTGAATATATTCGTAAACCGGGACGGCTAATTTGTTTTAAATTCAAAAAATTTCTTCTATATGGTTTTTGCCTACTCTTTCGATGTCGTAGGGTTGAAATCAAAAAATCTTGGTTGCTTTCCTCATGCTTTTTCACGTTTTCGATAAAACCTTCTTGTAAAAGTATTTTAACAAAGTTTTCGGCGATGTTAGTCGATGCTATTCGAACCGTTACTTTTTTATTCATGTCAGCATTTCGTATAGAGGTTATTGTATCAGTACTAGTGCCTTTACCCACGATGAACAAATACTCCGAAGTTTTATATAATCAACATGTTTTTATTTATTTTTTTCGTTTTTAAATATGTTTAAAAAATATGAAATAAAGGCATATACGTGAAATAAAATTAACTAATAAATTTATTTCATTCAAATATCCGACTATAAATTATAATACCTCGGGGGCTAATGAGATTATTTTAGTAAAATTTAAATGTCTCAATTCCCTGGCAATTCCACCAAAAACTCGAGTTCCTTTTGGATTTCCTTCTGGATCAATGACAACCGCAGCATTATCATCATTTCGTATTATTATACCATTTTCGCGTTTGAGTTCTTTACAAGTACGGACAATTACAGCCCTGACCACTTCTGATCTTTTTAAGGGCATATTGGGCATTGTGTCTTTGATCACAGCAAGAATAATGTCACCAATCTGAGCATACCGGCGATTGCTAGTTCCTAGGATTCGAATACACATCAACTCTCGAGCTCCGCTATTGTCTGCTACAGTTAAATGGGTATGAGGTTGAATCATAATTTTTATAATCTCCTATTGCAATCAAAGCATTTTTTAGTTATACATTTCTATCGTGAAATAATGAATTTAGTTTGTATAGGCATTTTGGACGCCGCTTTGCCCATTTCATAAAGTATTCGACCTGGTTTAATGACCGCTACCCAATATTCGGGGGATCCTTTCCCCGAAACCATCCGAGTTTCTGTTGGTTTTACTGTAATTGGTTTGTATGAAAATATACGTACCCAGACCTTTCCACCTCGGCGTGTGTTTCGTGACATTGTTCGGCATCCCGCTTCTGCTTCTATTTGACTAGATGTGATCCAAGCGAAGTACCTGAAGAGCATATTTACCAAAACAAATACGATTGCCTAGATAAGATATTCCCATCATTCTTCCTCTATGTTGTTTACGGAATTTGGTGTTTGGGGGGTTATAGTTGATGATTGTTTCTTCTCTACTACAGAACCGTACATGAGAGTTTATTCTCATACAGCTCCTCGCGAATTTAAAAAGGTGTTCAAAAATTATTCATTTTTATTACACGTATTTAATGAATAATTCACAAAATCTTGGGATTTTTTTCGATTTCATGTGCGGGCGAATATTTACTCTTTATAATATCTAGTTCAGTCTTAAAGACAGTTCATGACTTCTCAGCATACTTGACCGTTTGTTCCGCCATCCCGCCCAATGAATCTTATGTTCAACAAAATTTGTATTCACGGGTTCCGCCCGTCTCTAAATTTATATTAATGGTTAGGTCTGAATTTCCCAAATCATAATCTTTATTTTGTTTATGCAAAAAGTATTTTAGTTGCTACAACGATATAATCTATATATCATATCTTTACTTTTTGGAGTTCAGATAATACGAAACGGTGGATTTTTTATTAGTTCTGTTCTATAGTTATTAGTTCATATTACAAGCTTGGTCCATTTTATTTTTGAATTCGAACCCTAAATAAAATCAACGAGTCACACACTAAGCATAGCAATTAGATCAAATGGATAGTTAATTAAATTTTTATTTTTTTCCATTACTAACAGATAGACAAGTAGAGTCTTATTATTCCTCGTTTCTAAATATCCAAATTTTGATGCCTAATATACCATAGATAGTTCGAGTTGGATAGGAACAATAATCAATTTTAGACCTAATGGTTTGTAGAGGAACTTTACCATCTCTGATCCATTCGACATGTGCTATTTCTTTTCCGTCGATCCGGCCTGCAATTTGTATTTGAATTCCCTTTGTATTTGCCTGTTTGGTTAATTCAATAGCTTTTTTAATTGCTTTGCGAAATGACACTCTATTTTTTAATTGGTCGGTTATAAATTCTGCAAGAATATTAGGGTAACCATAAGGTTTTGCTATTTTTTTAATAGTAATGTTAAGCTTTTTTGTCATATAATTCAATTCTTTTTGTACGTTCATTTGTAAGTCTTCAAGTCCTCTCAATTTCTCTCCTATTAATAACTTTGGGAATCCCATATAGATTATAACCTGAACCAAATCGACTCGTTTTTGAATCTTTATACGCGCAATACCGTCTACTTGGGAGGATATTCGCATATTTGTTTGTACATAATTCTTGATAAAATCCCGTATTTTTTGATCTTCTTGTAAACCGTAAGAATAATCTTTTGGTTGGGCAAACCAAAGGGAACGGTGATTTTGGGTTGTACCAAGTCTGAAAAGAAGTGGATTTATTTTTTGCCCCATACATCTCCACTATACGTCATATCTGTATACTTATTTTTATTTTTAGAGATGCATCCGGTTTTGTTGAACCATATGATGTATTCCGCATATTCAGATAAAGATATATCTTTTAATACAATAGTTATATGACAAGTTGGACTTTTTATTAAATAATTACGTCCTCGAGCCTGGGCTTTTGATTTTTTCATGGTAGTACTTTTGTTAACTTCAGTTTTACTAATAACTAAAGTTTTTTTGTTAAAACCCATATTATGACTAGCGTTCGCTGCTGCGGAATAAACTAATTTTAAAATGGGATTACAGGTTCGATAAGGCATTAGTTCTAATATGCTAATTATTTCTTCGTAAGAACGCCCACGAATCTGATTAATTACTCTTCGTGCTTTATGAGCAGACATACTACATATATGTTGACTTAAAGCGTATGTTTTTGTATTTGACTTCTCCTCTCTCTTTGTTATCATAGTTCACCTCCTACTAAATTATATGAACGATAAAGATATTAAAATATATTATATATATTTAAAATTAACGGCGAGATCTATTATCATTTTTTTCATGTCCCCTGAA